AAAGACAAGAAAAAACTCTTTCTAACTCCAGAGATAAATATTAGCCCTAACAAAGCTAGTTATAATGCTAAAAGATTAGAATCACAAAAAAGCATTTGGCAAATATTAAAAAGAAGGAATTCTCGATTAATTCGCAAATTACATTATTTTATAAAATTTTTCATTGAAAGGATATACATAGATATTCTTCTATGTCTCATTAATATTCCCAGAACCAATGCACAATTTTTTATTGAATCAACAAAAAAAATTATTGATAAATACGTTTACAATAATGAAAGAAATCAAAAAAGAATTGGTAAACCAAATCAAAAGAAAATTCACTTTATTTCGATTATAAAAAGGTCAGTTTCTAGTATTAGTAATAAGAGTTCACAGATTTTTTGTGACTTATCCTCCTTGTCACAAGCATATGTATTTTACAAATTATCACAAACCCAAGTTATTAACTTGTATAAGTTAAGATCTGTCCTTCAATATAACGGAACATCTCTTTTTCTTAAGAACGAAAGAAAAGATTATTTTGGTTTTGGAGCACACGAAATATTTCATTACGAATTAAGACATAAGAAACTTCGTAATTCTGGAATGAATCAATGGAAGAACTGGTTAAGAGGTCATTATCAATATAAATATTTATCTCCGATTATATGGTCTAGATTAGTACCACAAAAGTGGCGAAATAGAGTAAATCAACATTGTGTGGCTCAAAATCAAAATAAAGATTTAAGCAAATGGGATTTATCTCAAAAAGATCAATTAATTCATTACAACAAACAAAATGATTATGAAGCAGACTCATTAACGAATCAAAAAGAAAATTTTAAAAAACACTATAGATATGACCTTTTATCATATAAATATATTAATTATGAAGATAAGAATGACTCATATATTTATGGATCACCATTACAAGTAAATAATAACCAAGATATTTCTTATAATTACAACACACATAAACGCAAATTTTTTGATATGCTGGAAGGTATCCCTATCAATAATTACCTAGGCGAAGATGATATTATGTATATAGAGTATATAAAGAAAAACCCGGATAGAAAATATTTTGATTGGAAAATTCTCCATTTTTGCTTTAGAAAGAAGGTCGATATTGAGGTCTGGATCAATACCAGTATCAACAGTAATAAAAATACCAAGACCGGGTCGAATAATTATCAAATAATTGATAAGAAAGGTCTTTTTTATCTCACACAAGATCAAGAAATCAAACCATCCAATCAAAAAGACCTTTTTGATTGGATGGGGATGAATGAAGAAATACTAAATCGTTCCATATCGAATCTGGAACCTTGGTTCTTCCCAGAATTTGTGCTACTTTATAATACATATAAAATGAAACCCTGGGTTATACCAATCAAATTACTTCTTTTAAATTTTAATGGAAATAAAAATTATAGTAAAAATAGAAATAGCAATAGAAAGCAAAAAGGGAATCTTTTTATATCATCCAATGAAAAAAAACTTTTAAAATTAGAGAATCGAAATCAAGAAGAAAAAGAATCCGCAGGACAAGTAGATCTTGGATCAGATGTACAAAACCAAGGAAATCTTGAATCAGTCCTCTCAAACCACGAAAAAGATATTGAAGAAGATTATGCAGGATCAGACTCAGACATGCAAAAACGTACAAAGAAAAAGCAATTCAAGAATCACACGGAAGCAGAACTCGATTTATTCCTAAAAAGATATTTGCTTTTTCAATTGAGATGGGATGATTCTTTAAATCAAAAAATGATCAATAATATCAAGGTATATTGTCTCCTGCTTAGACTGATAAATCCAAGAGAAATTTGTATATCCGCTATTCAAAGGGGAGAAATGAGTCTGGATCTAATACCGGTTCATAAAGATTTAACTCTTACAGAATTGATGAAAATGAAAAGAGGTATATTTATTATCGAACCAATTCGTCTGTCTGTAAAAAATGATGGACAATTTATTATGTATCAAACTATAGGTATTTCATTGGTTCATAAGAGTAAGTACCAAACTAATCAAAGATACCGAGAAGAAAGATATGTTGATAATAAGAATTGTGATAAATTCAGTGCAAGATGTCAAAAGATGATTGGAAATAAAGACAAAAATCATTATGATTTGCTTGTTCCTGAAAATATTTTATCGCCTAGACGTCGTAGAAAATTTAGAATTCTAATTTGTTTCAATTTGAGGAATAGGAGTGGTGTGGCTAGAAATCCAGTATTTTGCAATGGGAACAGCTGTAATAAATTTTTGGATGAAAACAAACATCTTGATAGAGATAAAAATCAATTAATTAAATTAAAAAAATTAAAGTTCTTTCTCTGGCCCAATTATCGATTAGAAGATTTAGCTTGTATGAATCGCTATTGGTTTGATACCAATAATGGTAGTTGTTTTAGTATGATAAGGATACATATGTATCCACGATTGAAAATTCGTTGATGTCACATTTTTTATATATCCTTACTAGATCTAGTATATGAAAGTAAACAAATGCACACATGCGGTGTCTTACATTACATTCTGATGCATGATACTAATACGTATCAATTAGATTTTTTATTGATATTGATTAATTTTATTTCATAAACGAGGTATCCATAACGAAATAAAGATTATTGCGTATACTAGATTAAAATGACCGGCATAATAATATTATTATTATAATTATAATATTATTATATTACTGATGGGTAAAATTCAAATTTTTAAAAAAGAAAAAAAGGGAGGGAAGAGAAGATTTCGTTTTATGGTAAAAAACTTATTCATCTCAGTTATTTCTCAAAAAGAAGCAAATAGGGGATCTGTTGAATTTCAAGTATTCAGTTTCACCAATAAGATCCGAAGACTTACTTCACATTTGGAATTGCACAGAAAAGACTATTTATCTCAGAGAGGTCTACGGAAAATTCTGGGAAAACGTCAACGGTTGCTGTCTTATTTGGCAAAGAAAAATAGAGTACGTTATAAAGAATTAATTGGTCAGTTGGGTATTCGGGAGACAAAAATTCGTTAATTTGAAGAGTCCTTTTGAATTATTTGATTTAGTAGATCTTGAATTTTGATGAACTTCTTTTCGTTTTCAGCAATTCATGGAAGAATGAATCAGGGGAAAACCTATGAATGTACCAGCTACAAGAGAAGACCTCATGATAGTCAATATGGGTCCTCATCACCCATCAATGCACGGTGTTCTTCGACTCATCGTTACTTTAGATGGTGAAGATGTTATTGACTGTGAACCAATACTAGGTTATTTGCACAGAGGGATGGAAAAAATTGCAGAAAACCGAACAATTATACAATATTTGCCTTATGTAACACGTTGGGATTATTTAGCTACTATGTTCACAGAAGCAATAACCGTAAATGCACCAGAGCAGTTGGGAAATATTCAAGTACCTAAAAGAGCCAGCTATATTAGAGTGATTATGTTGGAGTTGAGTCGTATAGCTTCTCATTTATTATGGCTTGGCCCTTTTATGGCAGATATTGGTGCACAGACTCCTTTCTTCTATATTTTCAGAGAAAGAGAGTTAGTCTATGATCTATTCGAAGCTGCCACCGGTATGAGAATGATGCATAATTATTTTCGTATAGGAGGAGTAGCTGCTGATCTACCGCATGGATGGATAGATAAATGTTTGGATTTCTGCGATTATTTTTTAACAGGGGTTGCTGAATATCAAAAACTTATTACGCGTAATCCTATTTTTTTAGAACGAGTTGAGGGAGTAGGCATTATTGGTGTAGAAGAAGCAATAAATTGGGGTTTGTCAGGACCAATGCTACGAGCTTCCGGAATACAATGGGATCTTCGTAAAGTTGATCATTATGAGTGTTATGACGAATTTGATTGGGAAGTCCAATGGCAAAAAGAAGGAGATTCATTATCTCGTTATTTAGTACGAATTGGTGAAATGGTGGCATCTATAAAAATTATTCAACAGGCTCTGGAAGGAATTCCGGGAGGGCCGTATGAGAATTTAGAAAGCCGATGCTTTGATAGAGCGAGGGATCCCGAATTGAATGATTTTGAATATCGATTTATTAGTAAAAAGCCTTCTCCCACTTTTGAATTGTCGAAACAAGAACTTTATGTGAGAGTCGAAGCCCCAAAGGGAGAGTTGGGAATTTTTCTGATAGGGGATCAGAATGTTTTTCCTTGGAGATGGAAAATTCGACCGCCGGGTTTTATCAATTTGCAAATTCTTCCTCAGTTAGTTAAAAGAATGAAATTGGCTGACATTATGACGATACTAGGTAGCATAGATATAATTATGGGAGAAGTTGATCGTTGAAATGATAATTGATACACCAGAAGTACAAGATATCAATTCTTTTTCCCGATTGGAATACTTAAAAGAGGTTTATGGGATCATATGGATGCTTGTACCTATTTTTACTCCTGTATTGGGAATCACAATAGGTGTACTAGCAATTGTGTGGTTAGAAAGAGAAATATCCGCAGGGATACAACAACGTATTGGACCTGAATATGCCGGTCCTTTGGGAATTCTTCAAGCTCTAGCAGATGGCACAAAACTACTTTTCAAAGAGAATCTTCTTCCATCTAGAGGAGATACTCGTTTATTCAGTATCGGACCATCCATAGCAGTCATATCAATTCTACTAAGTTATTTAATAATTCCTTTTGGCTCTAACCTTGTTCTATCCGATCTCAATATCGGTGTTTTTTTATGGATCGCCATTTCAAGTATTGCTCCCATTGGACTTCTTATGTCAGGATATGGATCAAATAATAAATATTCCTTTTTAGGTGGTCTACGAGCTGCTGCTCAATCAATTAGTTATGAAATACCATTAACTCTATGCGTGTTATCAATATCTCTACGTGCGATTCGTTGAGACATAAACCTTTCTCTATTCCCTTTCTTTTCTTTCTTTTTTTATAGGAAAGAAGTTGAATGAATTGAATAAATATCGTCATTTTTTATTCATCATTCGGGTTGATAAACTAAATCAGATAGTTATAT